GTTCCAGAAGATGTTAATGGTAAGCAAGAGGCTTGTTTACGAAGAAACAACAAGAAAAATTCATATTCTGATACATAAGAGTTATATAGGAATCGAAATAGTCTTTTATTTTCTTTTTTCAAAAGAAAAATTGATTTCATTGAAGTAATAAGACTATTCCAATTCGAATAGTAGTTGAGAAAGAATCGCAATAAATGCAAAGATGGAACATCTTTGATCCGGTATTGAAGGAGTTGAACCAAGATTTCAAAATGGATAGGATAGGGTATTTCTATATGTGATAGATAATGTAAATGCAAAAATTTGTCTTCTAAAAAGGGAAATATTGAATGAATAGATCGTAAATTCTGAAACTTTGGTGTTTCTTTTTCTTTCGGACAAGATAATTCTCGTAGCGAGAATGGGATTTCTACAACGATCGCAAACCCCTCAGATAGAATCTGAGAATAAAACTCAGAATAAAAAAAATTGTTGTAATCCAACAATCGATCTTGGTTAGGATGATTAACCGAGTTAATCCAAAAATTCTGCTGATACATTCGAATAATTAAACGTTTCACAAGTAGTGAACTAAATTTCTTGTTATTACAACTAACAATTTCCACAGGTTCGGAACCTTTTAATCCATAATCATGGGCAAATGCATAAATATACTCCTGAAAGAGAAGTGGGTAAACGAAGTATTGTTGACGAGATTTCTGTTTTTCTGAATACCCTTCCAATTTTTCCATTTGTATTTCTACTTGAATCAGAAAGAAGAAGCATTTCTCGGTTTCTCAAATGATGATACATAGTGCAATATGGTCAAAACAGGGTGTTGCATTTTTTAATACAAACCCTGGAAAGAAAAGGAATCTAATCCACAGATCTTTTCCTTTTCTATCCAATTAGTTTATGTTTGTTCTAATTACAAAAGAGAACAAATCTTTTATTTTTGCAGGCCAATCGCTCTTTTGACTTTGGAATCCAGTCTCTTTATCAATATACTGCTTCTTTTACACATTCAATCCATAACATCTCTTTTCAATCTATAATCAAGAATAATTAGGATTTCTAAAAAAAAAAAAAAAAGAAAAAATCAAGGGTCCGTTCATAGGAAAACCCAACCTTTCCCCGCATCAGGCACTAATCTATTTTTAACGTCTAATTAGATCGGGGAATCATTTCAATTAAGAAGTTAAGCTCGTTGCTTTTTATTTTACCAGAATTGGAGCCAGGCTCTATCCATTTATTCACTAGACCCAGAAAATCGGAATTTTTTATTCCATTCCAAAAATCAAAAATAAGAAATTGATTTTATTACGACATGCTATTTTTTCCATTCATTACCCTTGAGGATCAGTCGTGGTCTTCTAGACTCTACCAAGAGTCTGGACGAATTTGTTGCTTCATCCAAATGTGTAAAAGATCATAGTCGCACTTAAAAGCCGAGTACTCTACCATTGAGTTAGCAACCCAGATAAAATAGGATCTTAGATACGATCGAAACCCAAAAATCAATGGAATTACACCGCACGCTCCTGTCAAAACATTGAACTAGCAAAACATTAAAAGAAAGATTTTATCGCCCATTAAAAACACTCAAATGCCAAAATGAACAGGTCCGGCTAAATTTCACTAAGGTTAAAAAAGGAGCGGCCCCAATCACGATAGCAAAATTGTCATTTTTTTATCAATTTAGATTTCTTTATATAAATAAATCTTGTATGAGAGTACATGCAAGAGGGACAACCCTATTATTTGAGCGAAGTGTAGACAGAAAAACCTAATATGGAGTGAGGATAAAGAGACCTATCTATCTACAAATTCTATTTGTTCAATAGACCTTTGTCAATGGAAATACAATGGTAAGAAAACAAATTAGATAGAAAAAGTAAATAAAATAAGGGCTTATGTTGGATTGGCACGACATAAATCCAGTCAAAAATAGGACTAAGAAAGAGGCAAATTGTGTCTAAATAATTAGACAACGAGGGATACTAGTGATCCTCTCCTACTTTTTTATTCATTTAGTTCTTCAATTAACTCAAAGTTCCTTCTTTTTCTTTAAAGAATTCTGCCTTCCTTAAAATATCATAAACAGTTCTTGTAGGTTGAGCACCCTTTTCAAGGAAATAGAGAATAGCTGGAACATTTAAACAAGTTTGATTCTTTATCGGATCATAAAAACCTACTTTTCGAAGATCTCTTCCTTCTCTTCGAGATCGAACATCAATTGCAACGATTCGATAGACAGCTTATTGGGATAGATGTAGCTAAACAATGCCCCCCCTAGAAACGTATAGGAGGTTTTCTCCTCATACGGCTCGAGAAAAAGATTTGAATTTCTGTCTATAATATATAATACAAGTAGATAGAAATTAGACTATGACTTGCATTAATTTCCTTACAGAAAAACAAATTTCATTTATACTCATGACTCAAGTTGGTTAATTTTGACTGACAGACTTAAAAGGAAAAATCCTTCCAAATTTTTTGAGTCGTCTCTAAACTCTTTTCTTTGTCTGATCTCGAACGAATTTACTTTTATTCCTTATTCTGATCCAATTCTATTGTTGAGACAATTGAAAATCGCGTTTACTTGTTCCGGAATTCTTTATCTTTGATTTGTGAAATCCTTGGGTTTAGACATTACTTCGGGAATTCCTATTCTTTTTTCTTTCAAAAGAGTAGCAACATACCCTTTTTTTCTTATTTCCTTCGATAAAGCATTTCCCTCTTCTATAGAAATCGAATATGGGCGATTGATTCTGATAGACTTTTAATTGAAAGAGTTTTTCCAATCTTCCGAAATTGGACTTTCTTCTTATTTTAACCTTTCAATTTCTATATTAAGGATAGACTGACAAAGTTGGCCTAATTTATTAGTTTTCACTAACCCTAGATTCTTTCCCTTGATAAAAAATCAATTCTGTCCTCTCGAGCTCCATCGTGTACTATTTACTTACAAACAACCCAGCGCAAATTTGGTTCGGGACGAATAGAACAGACTATGTCGAGCCAAGAGCATTTTCATTACTATGGAAAATGATGGATAACAAAATCCACAATCGATCATGTCCTTCAAGTCGCACGTTGCTTTCTACCACATCGTTTTAAACGAAGTTTTACCATAACAAACATTCCTCTAATTTCATTGCAAAGTGGTATAGGGAATTGATCCAATATGGATGGGATCATGAATAGTCATTGGTTTAGTTTAGTTTTTTGTATACTAATTCAAACTTTCTATCTATGGAGAAATATGGATAAAAGAAATAAGTATTTATCGGGGAAGACTCCGCAAAGATCCAATTTATTTAAACCCATATTCTATCATATGAAGGAAACATAGTTCGAAAAAGACGAATAAACAAGTTTGCTTAAGACTTATTTTTTATAGAATTTCCATCCTCAACAGAGGACTCGAGATGGTCAATCCTGAAATGAGAAGCGAAGGATCGACTCTTCTCCAACAAATAAACTATCAACCTCAAAAAAAGTTTAATTAATTTAATTACTATATTAGAATTAGATTAGCAATATATTTTTCCATAACAAAAACAATTAACTAAATAAACTATTCCAATGAAAAGATTGAAAGTTTTTTGGTAGTTATAGAATTCTCGTACTTCTTCGACTCGAATACCAAAAGAGGGAAAAAAATGAAGTAAAAAAAAACACATTTCGTGTAAAGTCAAATTAAGGCCTTTGCTTTTACTTATAGCATTCTTTCTTTTACCTAAAAGAAGCAACTCCAAATAAAAAATAAGGAGAAGTATGATTTTTTGAATCCATTCTATCCAACGAACAGTTCTTACCTTATCCTTACCAGAATGGATCATTCTGGATATTTAAAGAATCGCAGATCGAGATGGTTTTCGCTTAACCAAAGAGGGGCCCTTTTTACTAATAATATAATACAACAAAAATCTATCTCTATCATAAAGGGATAGGTCTCATTTTTTATACAGTGTTTTACGTCAAGTTTAAAATTTTTTCAATTAATTCGAAAGCCGAGTAGACAGAATATATGAATTTCTCTCTAATCCTCACATTCCATTGATTTAGAAATGGATATTTGCAAATCAGATAATATCTAAAATACAAAAATGGAGTTCCTATCCATAGAATAGAAACCCTTTTTCTTTTTTCGCAAGCCGATCTTGGTCAAAAGTTTTAAGACCTGTGCTGAAACTAAAAACTTCCTATTCTTTAATCTGGCCATGAAATATAGAATTAGGATACCCCCTTTATTTTCTTTTTATTTACTTACTTTAGTTCTTTAGTTCGGGAAAAAGAAATAGGGGGTCCTTCTTTTCTTTCACATTAGATGTTAAATGTATCATGTAAGAATTCCCCCTTCATGGATATGGAGCATAAAGTTTATCTAAGAAGTTCGAATTTCAAAACACATATGAGTAATGAGTAGTAGTAGGGGCATATCCTGAATGTGACTGATAGACCCAATTTTTCATGAAAATAAAGATATTCAATTTGACTGGACTTGACACTTGATTATGTTTTCTGAGAAAGAAAAAGAATGCTTAGAAATGCATCTAATCTAAGAGTTCATAAGAGATAATTATTCTCTTTAATAAACTTTCTTTTGTCTCGTGTGGGGTACAATATGATTTCATCTTTCGTTTCATCAGAAAAAATCTGGGACGGAAGGATTCGAACCTCCGAGTAACGGGACCAAAACCCGCTGCCTTACCACTTGGCCACGCCCCATTTCTGGTTTTATGCGACACAAATAAACACTATTATGTTTATTTGTTATTCGTCAATCCCACTTCAATTACATAAAAAATGAGGGATACTCTCTTGCTAGGATTCTAGACATGCGGATAATATAGAATCAAAAAAATGCATTGATCATTACATGGAATTCTATTAAGATATTATATGAAAGTCGAATTTCTTCCATTCTCATTTGAGAGTGCGAATACAAGGAGGTATTTTGCGTTTGGGAAAGTCCGAAGAAAAAAGGATTTTGAACCCGCCTTTTCTTTTTTCCCTTAGAAAAATAACTCAATCAAAATCCAATTATCTACTCTACAAGAACGAAATGCTTGTTATGCCTAATATACTTAGTTTAACCTGTATCTGTTTTAATTCTGTTCTTTATCCTACTAGTTTTTTCTTCGCCAAATTGCCCGAAGCTTATGCCATTTTCAACCCAATCGTGGATTTTATGCCTGTCATACCTATACTCTTTTTTCTATTAGCCTTTGTTTGGCAAGCTGCTGTAAGTTTTCGATGAAATCTTCACTACTCTGTTCTGTCTGCCAAATTGAATGATGTATTCATTCCAAAAAAATTCTAAAAATGAATAAAAGCCGAGAAGTCTTATATTATGAACCTTCAATTCTAAAATTTGAATTCTTCTACATTGAATGTATAGCTGCAGCAATAAATTGGGATCCGCCTTTCTACCCCACCCCCTGCACCTACGTTGAGCAGGTACCTTTAGGTACCCACACAATACCTAACCTAATTTTTGATATTGATAAGAGTGCTTATTATAAATCAATTCTTGCAATTTTTTTCAAGAATTGATTTTTGCATTTTTAGGTGTAAAAATAAACAAAACCCATCCTAGTGGATCTGTGTGGTAAGGAAAAACGGGTAATCTATTCCTTAAAAAAAAATCTTGGAGATTATGTAATGCTTACTCTCAAACTTTTTGTTTATACAGTAGTGATATTCTTTGTTTCCCTCTTTATCTTTGGATTCTTATCTAATGACCCAGGACGTAATCCTGGGCGTGAGGAGTAAAAATCCAATTTTTTTTGGAATTTTTTCTTACAAATTGGATTTGTTTCGTACATTTATCTATGAGAAAATCCGGGGGTCAGAATTCCTTCCAATTCGAAAGTCCCAAATGATCCGAGGGGGCGGAAAGAGAGGGATTCGAACCCTCGGTACAAAAAAATTGTACAACGGATTAGCAATCCGCCGCTTTAGTCCACTCAGCCATCTCTCCCCGTTCCAAATCGAAAGGTTTCCGTGATATGACAGAGGCAAGAAATAACGATTGCAAAAAATCCTTCCTTTTTCTTTCAAAAGTCCATAAAAATTATATTGCCAATTCCATTTTAATTATATTCTTTTTTCTTAATGTTAATAAAAAAAAGAATAAAATTCTTGTTTTTTCTTTCTAAAATTAGATATTGGCTGAGAAACAATCAGATAGATTTTCTCTTCAGCGGGCATTTTCATATAGGACTTGTTATAATAAAACAAGCAGGTTATATAAAAAATAAAAAACTCTTTTTTCGATTATTTATAAACAAAACAAAAAGGGTTCTTATCAAACCCACCATAAAATTGGAAAGAAAGATAAAGTAAGTAGACCTGACTCCTTGAATGATGCCTCTATCCACTATTCTGATATATAAATTCGATGTAGATGAAATTGTATAAGCGGATTTTTTGTATTTCCTTAGACTTAGACCGAGCAAGGCAAGAATTTTTCGCTATTTACGATTTCATATTCTTGTTACTAGATGTTCTATAGGAATAAGAAGAAATCGCAACTCCTTTCCGCTACACATAAAAATTGATTTCGAAAGTCAAATTTTTTTTTTTCAATATCTTTCTTTTTTTTTTTCAGAATCCCATTTTTGTTCTTCCACCCATGCAATAGAGAGCGAGTGGGAAAAGAGGGGTTACTTTTATTTTCATTTTTCCTTAAAAGATAGGCTTTGAAATAGGAGTCATGGAATAATGCTGAATTCAAATGTTTATTTCTATAGTATAAGAAAAACTAATCGAATCAAATTCATGGATTTACCACGACCTCGGTTGTGACCCCATAGATAAAAATGAAAAATTTCTATCTTCGAGACCTTTGAAAAAGGGCATTGAACGAGAAAGAAATCGTCCACAGATAATCAAACTATCGTATGCCTTGGAAGTGATATGAGGTGCTCGGAAATGGTTGAAGTAATTGAATAGGAGGATCACTATGACTATAGCCCTTGGTAGAGTTACTAAAGAAGAAAATGATCTATTTGATATTATGGACGACTGGTTACGAAGGGACCGTTTCATTTTTGTAGGATGGTCCGGCCTATTGCTCTTTCCTTGTGCTTATTTCGCTTTAGGGGGTTGGTTTACAGGGACAACTTTTGTAACTTCTTGGTATACCCATGGATTGGCTAGTTCCTATTTGGAAGGTTGTAATTTCTTAACCGCGGCAGTTTCCACCCCTGCCAATAGTTTAGCACACTCTTTGTTGCTACTATGGGGCCCGGAAGCGCAAGGGGATTTTACTCGTTGGTGTCAATTAGGCGGTCTGTGGACTTTTGTCGCTCTCCATGGGGCTTTTGCACTAATAGGTTTCATGTTACGTCAATTTGAACTTGCTCGGTCTGTTCAATTGCGGCCTTATAATGCAATTTCATTCTCTGCTCCAATCGCTGTTTTTGTTTCCGTATTCCTTATTTATCCACTGGGGCAATCTGGTTGGTTCTTTGCGCCGAGTTTTGGCGTAGCAGCGATATTTCGATTCAT